ACAATTTTAATAATTTTATTATACCCACTTAAAGTTTTTCATTTACGAAAAATACTTATAATCGGAAAATGAGACGATATGGATTGTCCTTATTCAGAAATATTTTTGAATCAAGAGTTCATACTGTAAGACGTGTCTGATTTTATCAATTATTTCTTATTTATTATTCTAATATTATTTCTTATTTATTATTCTAATATTAGAATAATAAATAATCATTCATTTTTTTAGGACAAGATGAAAGATCTCATCGAAAACTTACAGCAGCTTGCCAAACAAAGGCTAAGAGAAAAAAGAGTAGAGGTATGACTGGCATAAAATCTACAATTGGACTCAAAAAAGCGTAGGCCTCAGGTAATTTGGCAAAGAAAAAACTACTCGAATAAAGGGCCGAATTAAGACAGATCAAACTAAAGATATTAAGCATAACAGACATTTTTTTTTATTGCATTTTGGTTGAGTTATTGATATAAAAAAAAATGAAGAAAAAAATCGTTCTTTTTTTTAACTTACTCACTCAATCAAAAAACCTTCTATTCTCAATGGAGAATAGAAGAAATTTTACTTTCATACAATATCTTAATGGAATTCTGTGTAATGATCAATAAATTCATTTGAATTCTATATCTACACGTGTCAAAATTCTAACAACAGAATCAAGTTGATTTTTTTTGATAGTTAGGCTGGAATTGACGAACAATCAATAACAATATTAGTGTTTATTAATGTTGAATAGAAATCGAATTGGGGCGTGGCCAAGTGGTAAGGCATCGGGTTTTGGTCCCGCTATTCGGAGGTTCGAATCCTTCCGTCCCAGAATATATGTAATTTAAGATTCTATTTTTCTGTTTATAAGGTTTAAAATAGAATTGTATTCTTTCTACTAACTACTAATGATTTTAACGAAAATGAATCTTATCTTTTTTTTTCACATTTCATCAAATTTGAATTCCAAAAAAAAGTATTCCTTTAATCAGATATACATCCTCTATAAATATTCATATATAATATAGACATATATAATATAGAAATAGAAGTTACGAAGTTAATTTAGTTTTTTTTGCTTCATCCTGGAAACGAACTTGGATTTTTCCAATCTAATACCAATCTAATATATTATTCAATTTCGATTTCTTTTATTGATTATTTTGATTAAACTCAAAAAGAAAGATAGATTTTGATTGCTTAGCGATGTCATCTTTATTTTTATTGTATTGTAAATTGTAAAAAAAATTAACATTCCATTACTAAATAATAACTTAAGATATATTCCATATAATATATATGTATTGACTGTCCTGACTGAACCAATGACTATTCATGATTCCATAATTGAATCAACCGCATACCGGTTCCAAATTTGAGGAATGTTATGGTGAAACTTCGTTTGAAACGATGTGGTAGAAAGCAACGTGCGACTTGAAGGACATGATCTGGTGTGGATTCTTATATCCATCATTCTATTCTATAAGAAAGGATGCTCTTGACTCGACATCCTTTGCTCTGTTCCACTCGAAGCGGCATTGCATTTTTTGTTCGGATGTAATGGAACTAGTACATGATGGAGCTCGAGTAGTAAAGTATTGAGTTATTTCTCAAGGGAAAAGAGAAGGGTCTAGGGTTAGTGTTAATCAATAAGTTTTAACAACTTCGTAAGGATATCTTTGACAGAGAAATCGAAAGGATTAAAATAAAAAAAAGTTTCAAATCCCAAAAGAAAATCTTTTGTTGGAATTGATAAGACCTTATTCGATATATATCGTGGGGAATCCGCCGTTCGTATGATTTGATTTTTTGATAGAAAGAAATAACAAAAAGGCATGTTGCTGCCATTTTTGAAAGGATTAAAAATCTACGAAGTAATGTCTAAACCCAATGATTCAAAAAAAAAGATAAAGATTTCCGGAACAAGAAAATACCCTTTCTAATTGTTAATTGTCGCAATAATTGGATTTGGATCAGAATACCGAATTCAAATGGATTCTAAATGAGACAAAAGGGTATTTGAGACTGCTCAATAAATGAAATGCCAAAGGATTTTCTTTTGAGCTATTTAAGAGTTATTCAACTTGAGTTATGAGTATACAAATGATTTTTTAGGAAATAAAGAAATGACAAGGATTAAATTCGTAGTTTAATTCATTTCAGTATTTTAGGGATTTATTTAATTATTTATATACCTAAACCTTGAATCATTTTTCTCGAGCCGTACGAGGAGAAAACCTCTTATACGTTTCCAGGGGGGGTATTGTTGATCTAATCTATCCCAATGAGCCGTCTATCGAATTGTTGCAATTGATGTTCGGTCCCGAAGAGAGGGAAGAGATTTGCAGAAAGTGGGTTTTTATGATCCGATCAAAAATCAAACTTATTTAAATGTTCCGGCTATTCTAGATTTTCTTGAAAAAGGTGCTCAACCTACAGAAACTGTCTATGATATTTTCAAGAGGGCGGAGGTTTTTAAGGAATTTCGCCTTAATCAAACAAAGTTCACTTAATGAACTAAAAAACAAAGATAATGTGGTGGTAGTTTGGTAGAATTTTTTTATTCCTTATTCTCGTCCTGTCTATTTTTTATGTAGTGCCAATCCAACACAAAAATTTTCTTATATATTTCCCTTTTGTTTGTACTTCGCTTTTAAAATACGATATATACAATATCATATTTCTATAATTTTAATATTAATAATACTATAAAACTAATAATAATAATAAAATTATTCTATTAACTAATAACTAACGAAAATCTCTCTATATATTTTATATATTAATTACGTTAATAATAATAATTAAAATCTTAAAATATATATATATATATTTAGTTTAATAATAATAATTAAAATCTTAAAATATATATATTTAGTAAAATATATTATTCTATTTTCTATTTATATATATTTCTCCTTCTCAAAATAAATTAAAAATAAAGTTGTATTTCTAATTTCATTTGCATTTTTTTCTTTCTACGTTGTACTTAAATTGTAATTTCATTTTTTTAATATTCATATTGACAAGAGTATATTGAACAAATATAATTCAATTTTGAAGTCAAAATAAATAATGAAATAAAAAAAATGAAATGGTTTCTTTCTTTCTTCCGCCCCATAAATAGGTTGAATTTTTTGTGATATATAATTTGTATCCAAAAAATAGAGAATATTTGTTTTAAAAATGTATTTTCTCTAAAAATTTTTTGTATTGTCATCGGATCGGGTTGGTTTTAAGTTCTGACTCAATTAGCAACTTTTGTTTCGATTTCTTGCTAATTCAAAGTTTTGATTCCAATTCATTTTATTTTTATCTCGATTGTATCTACATAACATATCTCTTTTTCGGGTTGCTAACTCAATGGTAGAGTACTCGGCTTTTAAGTGCGGCTACAATCTTTTACATATTCGGATGAAGCAAGGAATTCGTCTACATCATCGGTAGAGTTTATAAGACCACGACTGATCCTGAACGGAAATGAATGGAAAAAAGAGCATGTCGTATCAATATAAAATTCGGAGAATATTTCATTCTTACCAAATTGGTACAAAATTCTATTTGAATTTTTGGAAGGGAACGAAAGGACTTCAAAGCAAAGTTGGGTCGATTGAATAAATGGATCGAGCCCTAGGGTTCAAATTCTGAGGAAAGAAAGAACAACGAACTTATCTTCATAATTTGAATGATTTCCCGATCTAATTAGACGTTAAAAACAATTAGTGCCTGATGCGGGAAAGGATTCTCCCACGAGTGGATCCTTTGTTTTTTTATAGTGAATCCTAACTATTCGATTATCCATTCTCCATTAAAGAGATGGAAATGAATGTGTAGAAGAAAGAGTATATTGATAAAATACTTTAATTCCAAAATCAAAAGAGCGATTGGGTTGAAAAAATAAAGGATTTCTAACCATCTTTTATCTTATAAAAAAAATAAAAAACCAATTAGATGGAAAAAGGTAGAAAAGTCCGCGGATGTATTTACCCGTTTCCGGGGTATCCATTTTTTCGTAATAAAATGCCTTGTTTTGACGGTATCGCACTATGTATCATTTGATAATCCAAGAAACCCTCTATTTTTACTTTTGTTTTCGGTCTAAATTGAAATGGAAAAATTACAAGGACATAGAGAACTAGATAGGTCTTGGCAACATAACTTTTTCTATCCACTTATCTTTCAGGAATATATTTATGTATTTGCATATGATCATGCTTTAAATAAATTGATTTTGTTGGAAAATGCGATCGACAAGAAATACAGTTTACTAATTGTAAAACGTTTAATTACTCGAATGTATCAACAGAATCATTTTATTCTTTCTGTTAATGATTCGAACCAAAATGAAATTTTTGGGCACAAACACAAAAAGAATTTGTATTCCCAAATGATAACAGAAGGGTTTGCAGTCATTGTGGAAATTCCATTTTCCCTACTATTAATATCGTCCCTAGAAGGAAAAGAAATAGGAGAATCTCAAAATTTGAGATCAATTCATTCAATATTTCCTTTTTTAGAGGACAAATTCTTACATTTAAATTATGTGTTAGATATATTAATACCTTACCCTGCCCATCTAGAAATCTTGGTTCAAACTCTTCGCTATTGGTTGAAAGATGCCTCTTCCTTGCATTTATTACGATACTTTCTTTACGAGTATCGTAATTGGAATAGTCTTATTAGGCCAAAAGAATCCATTTCCCCTTTTTCAAAAAGGAATCGAAGATTATTTTTGTTCCTATATAATCTTCTTGTATATGAATACGAATCCCTTTTTGTTATTCTACGCAAGCAATCCTCTTATTTACGATCAACGTCTTTTGGAGCCCTTCTTGAACGAATCCATTTTTACGGAAAGCTAAAATATCTAGTAAAAGTCAAAGTTAAGGTTTTTGGGGTTATCCTATGGCTTTTCAAAGAACCTTTTCTGCATTATGTTCGGTATCAAGGAAAATGCCTTCTGGCTTCAAAAGGGACATCCTTTCTGATGTATAAATGGAAATATTACTTTATCG